TCTCTTTTGAAAGGAGTCAATAAAAAAATCAAGATATGTACTAACTTAAATAGAATTTTCTAATTTTATATTCTTACTTATTGTTTATTGTGAGTCTTTCTTAAATACTTCAACTATTCAAATCAAGAAGTTACAATTGGTCAAATGATATAACTAAAGTACTCGTAAAACGTGAATACTTAGTTAGTCACTAATATATTTATGAAGATACCGAAAATGAAAAATTCAATGATTATTAAAAAATTTCTAGTCATAGAGCAAGTATAAAGAATTACACTAAAAATACTAATATGAATCATAGGATTAGATTAACTAAGATCACTAACCTGGCCTAATGAAATAAGAACTCGCTATTTTAGTTAGTTTATTCAAAATAATGAACTAGTTCATTATGGAATTGATTGATTTATTTCCAGTCTAATAAAATAAAAAATATTAAAGATTAAAGTTTTTCAGTAAGCAACAAGGGTGGGGTTCTTAACCCTTTCGATGTATTTTAGTACATGTAAATTAAATGTAGAACGACGAAAATAGGCAGAAATAGAAATGTAGGGTCTTTTTGATTCTTTATGTTATAGAGTTCAACCAATTTAATTGCTAGGGCACGGCATATTCTATAGATTTGAATAAGAAAGAGAAATAAAAGTATCAATATCAATCAATACAAATTTTTCTTTCTTACGAATATTGTATGGACTAGAAAAACCATTTTCTTTTTGAAAAAAAAATCATATATCCTCTTCTTCTAGTAATATTTTATGCAATTTTCACATATCTTTCACCTATCTACATTTATATGAAAATAATATTATCTAGAGAATAAAAAGAACAATTCGTTTTGAACAATAGATGTCTTTCACATCCAACTATAATAATGAGTAACCTCTTCATTTTTAAATGGCAGTTCCAAAAAAACGTACTTCTATATCAAAAAAGCGTATTCGTAAAAATATTTGGAAACGGAAGGGATATTGGGCAGCGTTAAAAGCTTTTTCGTTAGGGAAATCTCTTTTGACCGGAAATTCAAAAAGTTTTTTTGTGCGACAAACAAATAAGTAATAAAACGTTGGAATAATCTGAATTGATTTGACTCGAAAAAAAGGTCCATTTCATAATTAAAAATGAACAATTTACATTACCTATTGTTATTATTGTTGGGCTAATCAATATGAAATGGACCTTTCTTTTCTCCTATGATATGTGGAATAAGAATTCTTCTGTTTAATGAATTCTACAACTAATACTTTTTTTGTTTGAAAAAAGAATAAAGACAGGAGGTTTTAACCCTCTTTTAGTATGTTTTTTCATTTCCAAGGTGGGGAGTTTTATTTTCCCCATCGAACTATTTGTTACAATTCCAATAATAAATAAGAAAATTCTTTTTTCTCTCTATATCATATCTATAGAAGAGCAAATAGAAAATCTTTAGCTAAGTTAAAATTAATGAATTGTTGATACTAATTGATTCCATTTTTAAAACTTTTTGTGTAACTTTCGGACTTCTTAATTTCCTTTCTCTAAATTATTAGATAGATCTCCCATATATCTTTCGCTTTCAACCCAATCAAAAAAGCCGTTAGCTTAGTTAGGATATTGTGTACGAAAAATGTGTCATTTTAAAATAATTCAAACAAAATGGGGTCTATTTTGTAAAAATGCATTTTTTTGAGTTCGATCGCGGTAGAATTATCTAGTTACAAGAGTTCAATCTCAGGAAAGCATAACCTACACGAAAGTCTTAAATTAATTTAATAAACTGACACCCTAAATGAAAATAATGAACCTTCAAATCCCTATTTGAATGAATTTGGATTTATCAGTTTAAATCTTTCCTAAAAAACATTGCATTGAATTTACTCCTCCAATCTCGACGATTGAATATGAATAGGCTATTATGAGTTCGAGCAAGCCGCTATGGTGAAATCGGTAGACACGCTGCTCTTAGGAAGCAGTGCTAAAGCATCTCGGTTCGAGTCCGAGTAGCGGCATGCCATCTTCGAGAAGAGATACAATAGATCATATAATGAATTCAGTTCCCAATTTTAATTTCTTAATTAAGATTAAGGGATTCAAGATTTTTATGATATTTTTAACTTTAGAGCATATATTAACTCATATTTCTTTTTCGATGGTTTCAATTGTAATTACAATTCATTTGATAACCTTATTTTTCGATGAAATCGTAAAACTATATGATTCATCAGAAAAAGGCATGATAACTACTTTTTTCTGTATCACAGGATTATTAGTCACTCGTTGGATTTATTCGGGACATTTCCCCCTAAGTAATTTATATGAATCATTAATATTTCTTTCATGGAGTTTCTCCATTATTCATATAGTTCCGTATTTCAAAAAAAAAAAAAACCATTTAAGCACAATAACTGCACCAAGTGCTATTTTTACCCAAGGCTTTGCTACTTCAGGTATTTTAACTGAAATACATCAATCCGAAATATTGGTACCCGCTCTCCAATCTGAATGGTTAATAATGCACGTA